TCGAACTGCTTCATAGCATTATCGATTAGAAATGCATTTTCTAGCATTTGACTCCGCACCACCAAAGTATTTAGTCGCCCCCTAGAAAGATAGCCCAGAAAGTCGATATAATCTTTGTATAAGTGGTTTATATGAATCCTTCCGGGTTGAGACCACACGTGAAAATGCCATTGCCATAAATTGACAAGGTAATATTTCCATTTATTCATCAGAAGAGGCATATCTTTTGAAGCCAGAATGGATTTTCCTTGATATCTAACATAATGCATGATAGGATGCTTGAACAACCATAAGTTGTCCTGAAAATCATTAACAAAGACTTGGACAAGATCTTCTACTTTTCCATAAAAAGAAATTCGCTCAAAAAGGAGTCCTGAAGATGTTGATCGTAAATGAGAAGATTGGTTACGGAGAAAAAAGAAGATTGATTCATATTCATATACATGAGAATTATATAGGAACAAGAAAAATCTTGGATTACTTGTTGAAAAAATGGAAGTTGATTTCTTTGGAGTAATAAGACTATTCCAATTAAAATACTCATGAAGAAAGAATCGCAATAAATGTAAAGAAGAGGCATCTTTTACCCAATAGCGAAAGGTTCGAACAAAGATTTCCGGGCGAATGGGGTAGGGTATTAGTACATCCAAGACATAGTGTAAATGTGAGAAATTGTTCTCGAAAAAAGGAAATATTGAATGAATTGATTGGAAATTATGAGATTTCGCCATTTCTTTTTCTTTCCCTTCTAAGAAAGCTACTAATCGTAGGGAAAATGGAATTTCCACAATGACTGAAAATCCCTCCGATATCATTTGCGAATAGAATTTATTGTTGTGTCCAATAAATTGATTTGCATTAGAATCCTTAGCATAAATACTCAAATGAATCCGTTGATACGTCCGACTAATTAAACGTTTCACACTGAGTGAACTAGATTTATTGTCATAACCCCCATTTTCCAACGGAATCGTCGATCTATTTAAACCGTGATCATGAGCAAGTGCATAAATATACTCTCGAAAAAGAAGTGGGTATAGGAAGTTGTGTTGCTGAGATCTATCTAGTTCTAAATGGATTTGATATTCTTTCATTTGAAATTAGATTGCAACAAAAGGTAAGGTATTTATTGGATTATCAAATGATCCATTGGGTTATCAAATGATACATAGTGCGATACAGTCAAAACAAAGTATTGTAGTAAAAAAAAAATGGATACCTTGGAAACGGGTAAACTCATTACCGGATTCTCGATTTTCTCATTTTTGAATTGGTTTATGTTTGTTATAGTATAAATAGGTGGTTAGAAATCCTTTATTTTTGCAATCCAACCGCTCTTTTGATTTTGGAAAACAAAATATCTTTATCAATATACTGCTTCTTCTACACATTCATCTCCAACCCATAATAGGGACAAACTCATAGGTAGGACTCATTAAAAAAATCGCTAATCGACTCACGGAAACCCCCTTCCCCGCATTAGGAACTAATATCTTTTTAACGTTTAATTAGATCGGGGAATTATTCAAATTCAATTCAGAAGAGAAGCTCGTTCCTTTTTATTTCCCGAGAATTGGAACCATAAGGCTCTATCCATTTATTCACTCGACCCAACTTTGAATTCAATTTTTTGTTCTGCGCCAACAATTCAAACCCTATTTTGAAGCCATTGAATCAGAATAAAATATTCTCAAAATTTTCCATTGATACGACATGCTGGTTTTTCCATTCATTCCTTTCAGGATCAGTCGTGGTCTTACAAACTCTCCCGATAGTATGGACGAATCCTTTGTTTCATATAAATGTGTAAAAGATGCTAGCCGCACTTAAAAGCCGAGTACTCTACCGTTGAGTTAGCAACCCGAATAATTCGAATGGGTGGATACAATCGGAATAAAAAAAAAATAAAAGAAAAGAAATGCAATTGCACAACGGAATCAAAATATTAAATTAGCAAGAAATCGACTAACAAAATTGAGAATCGATTGGGAACATAAAAAAAAGACTTCTTGTATAACAGTGAATCCAGCGAACCCATTACTTTAATTTTGAATGAAGTAAAGAAAAAAACCAAACCTCTGTTACGGAGATAAATGGATCCGTTTATCCTTATCCACGATCGAATTCTAGTTGTTCGATACGCTGTTGTCAATATGACGGTGAATGTTGAATATTAATGTTAAGAAAAGAATCTAAAAAAATAAAATGGCGAAAACAAAAAGAATGCATTTATTAATTTAATTAAACTAATAAACTAAAAAAAAATTATAAAATGAAATAAATAAATAATATAGAAAAGAAATAATTTAGAAATGCTTTTGAAAAAAAAAATCGAAAAGAAAAAGAAAGAACTTGCGTTAGATTTGCACTACATATTTACTATACATAAATACAAATGGATACATAGCTATAGCTGAAAGAATAAAAAAAAAAAAAAAGAAATCTCGGGTTGACATGGATTCAATCAATCAATATAAGTAAAATAAACAAGTTGAATCCCTTGTTTTGTGATTTGTTAATAGATTTACAACGACAAATTATAAAACGCCCGGTTTCGATTGCGAGTAATGTAAATTTTGATTTCTCGACCCGATTAGTTCGTTGTATTCATTTGATCTTTTTTATATGCATCTTATATCAATAAAATTCTAGCAATAAAATGGATTTTTGTTCTTCTGCTTATTTTTTTGTCCTTATACTTCCAGAACATGATACTTTATGGGAGCAACATTAAATAGGAATAAAAAATAGGTATGAATAGAACAAAAAAGGGGGGGGTAGTAAAGAAAAAGTTATACAAAACTATATAGGAGTCATCCACACCCTCTTTTTTTATTCTATATCCTCGATGCAATTTCGTTTAATTAAGATGAAGTTCCTTAAAAATCCCAGCCTTCTTTGAAATATCATGAACCGTTCCTGTAGGTTGAGCGCCCTTGTCAAGGAAATCTAAAATAGCAGGAAGATTTAAATGGGTTTGATTATTTATCGGATCATAAAAACCCACTTTCCGAAGATCTCTTCCCTCTCTTCGGGATCGAGCATCGATTGCAACGATTCGATAAACAGCTCATTGGGATAGATGTAGATGAACAATACCCCCCCTAGAAACGTATAAGAAGTTTTCTCCTCGTACGGCTCGAGAAAAAACGATTAGAAATTGTGTGATTTAAGTCCTTCTTTTTCGAAAAAAAAAGCATTCGTACTCTCATAACTCAAGTTGGATAACTTTTAAATAGCCCAAAAGAAAATCTTTAGGGATTTCTTTTTTTGAGTGGTCTCTAACCCCTTTTTTTGTTTGTCTCGTTTCGAATCTATTTTTTGATTCTTAATTCCTATTCTGATCTAATTGTTGAGACAATTGAAAACGGTATTTCCTTGTTCCAGGATCCTTTTTATCTTTGCCTTGAATCATTGGGTTTAGACATTACTTCGGTGATCTTTCGTTTTCAAAAATGGCGGCAACACACCCCTTTTTGCGATTTTTTTCTATCAAAGAATCATACGAACAATTGATTCCTGCATGATACACTTTTCATCGAAAGAGTTTTACCAATTCCAACAAATTTTCGTTTTTGATTTCAAAATTGCTCGAATCGGATTCTTTCAATTTATATATCGAAAATATACTTACGAAGTTTGTTACAACTTATTGATTGGTATTAACCCTAGATCCTTGCCCCTGCGAAATGAACAAATACTTTCTACTCAAGCTCCATCATGTCCTATTTACACTACACCCCAACAAAAAACGAGAATTCTAGTAGAACAGAACAAAGTATGTCGAGCCAAGAGCCCATTCATTTCTAGATAATCTACAATCTAAAATGGCGGATGAAAAAAAAATCCACAGCGGATCGTGTCCTTCAAGTCGCACGTTGCTTTCTACCACATCGTTTCAAACGAAGTTTTACCATAACATTTTTCTAGTTTTGAACCGGTATGTAATTGATTCAATTATGGAATCATGAATAGTCATTGCTTCGGTCAATACCCAGTCCTTTTTCCTTCGATATGAAAGGAATAGTTAGTTAATTTATGAGGAAGAAGCCTCAGTAAGAATTTAATTTCACCCTCTATTTTAATATTTTAATTTTATTGCATGAATGCAATATTTCTTTTTATTTCTAAATAAAACAAAAAAGAACACGAATAAAAATAAAAAGAAAATAAAGTAAAAAGTAAATAAGAGGATGAAGATATATGAATGGACCCCGTCTCAATTATTAATTATTATTAAATACATTTCCAATTATTAATTAGAGCAAAACATCAAATACCTCCAGCTCAAAGAAAATTCATCCATATGAAACTCGATTGATTATGAGATCTTACATCGCTCACTAACTCGTATGGACCCCACTCCCAATTCATTCTGGGGGATGATTAATCATAAATAAAAATAGGATCCTATTTGATACGGGATGCTAGACTCTTTTGTATAGATAAAAAGCCAAAAGGGTCCAGATTACGTCATTCTTTACTATAATTGTTCTTTTACCCTAAACCGGTCTTAGAAACTTAATTCCATCGATTGAATTCAAACAGTACTACGAATACCCTCTTGTTTCGATTTCAAGAAATGAAATAAAAAATTGGGGCTGTCTTATTAAAAAAAAATATAAGAAAGATAGAGGTTTTCGCATTTCGATTTAGAATGTATCCTTGCAAATTCACGGAGGTAGGGTATGTAAGGATTTTTTTAGCCACTCACTTACATATCAAAGTGAAAGGGAGGGGGAGGGCCCATCCGACTTTTTTTGAATTCAAACTCTTGTGATCTATGTTGCCATCTTACTTGGATCACAAATGGATTCCGTTTTATTTTCGTATTATTTGAACTCGATTCAATTTATGAAAAAACATCTTATTCAGAGAAGAGTTTTGAAAATTCGAAACAAGAAGTCCATTTTATCAAAAATTAGACTCTTAAAAAAATTATACTCTGAAAGAGAGGTTGCTCAAAAAAGTAATTTTGAGTCTGATATTCGGATATATATAAGAGGTCGCTCTGGGACGGAAGGATTCGAACCTCCGAATAGCGGGACCAAAACCCGTTGCCTTACCGCTTGGCCACGCCCCATTTGAATTTCTTTTCTATTCGATACTAATAAACACAAATATTGGTTGTTCGTCAATTCCCGGCCAAATCTCTATGGAATAAATTAGATTCTTTTTTTTAAGATTTTGACACAAGTAGATGCAGAATTAAACTCCATTTATTGATCATTACATAGAATTCAATTAAGATATTGTATGAAAGTATGATTTCTTCTATTCTCTTGTGAGAATTGAAGGATTTTTGTTTTGATTGGTTCGGTTCAAAGAAGTATTTTTTTTTGTCTACCTTACTTTCTTTTCGTCATTTTTAGCTTATATCAATAACATATTTTTAACTCAATCAAAATACAATTATCTCCAAGAACAAAATGTTTGTTATGCTTAATACCTTTAGTTTGATCTATATCTTTCTTAATTCTGCCCTTTATTCGAGTAGTTTTTTATTCGGCAAATTACCCGAGGCGTACGCTTTTTTGAATCCAATTGTAGATGTTATGCCAGTAATACCTCTTCTCTTTTTTCTCTTAGCCTTTGTTTGGCAAGCTGCTGTAAGTTTTCGATAAGATCTTTAATAGTGTCCGAGAAAAATTCATGATTTATTCAAGCTCGAAAAAAAAATTCTAACAATTGATAAGACCAGATGAGTCTTCCAATTTGAATGAACCCTCAAGTAAAACAGTAAAATTCTTGGGCAGACACGATAAATTTCGATTTCCCCATTTCACGATTCTGACCCTTTTTTTTTCACTGAAAGACCCTATTAGAGTCCGCCACAATATCGAAGTCGAATTGTGTTAATTTCGAAAAATAAAAACTCTTTTGTATTTCTATCAATTTGAAAAACCGTTTCATTTCTTGGTGTCAAAATAGGATATGTAGTATAAAAATGGAGAATCTATTCTCTTCCCCCCCCCCCAAAAAAAATTGGAGATTGTGTAATGCTTACTCTCAAACTCTTTGTTTACACCGTAGTTATATTCTTTGTTTCTCTCTTCATCTTCGGGTTCCTATCTAATGATCCAGGGCGTAATCCTGGACGTGAAGACTAAAAAATAAGAAATTTTTCTTTAGTTTATTCTTAGAAATGTTTTTAGGATTTGATTTTATCTATTCTACATCTTTAACTAGTCAAATAAAAAAAAGCAAAAGGGTTCGCTAAATTCGAATTTGAAAGATACCCAGTCAGCGACGGAAACGGAAAGAGAGGGATTCGAACCCTCGGTACGAATAGCTCGTACAACGGATTAGCAATCCGACGCTTTAATCCACTCAGCCATCTCTCCTAATTGAAAAAAAAAAATAATAATTACTATGTTACATTACACAAAAGATAATGCTTGAAAAAAAGGCCCTTCTTTACTTTAACTTTATTATATAGCTTATATATTTTTTTATTGTATTTTGTATTGTATTATACAGATGGATACAACTTTTATCAGCAATTCCATTTTTTATTTCTATAAAATTCAAAATTAAAATAAAGAATGGCCTCGAAAGAGATATCTCGAATCAAAATAGAAAAAAATAAAGAATATCTCTTTACAAAATTACAAAAGGCCGTTTTTTTTTTTATTTTCACGGCCTGGTCTGGTCAGTACCCAGCCGGGCCTTTTTTTGTTCCAATGAACCATACCGCCAAATCATAGAAAAAATGATTTAGATGGAATCAAAGTGTCATTTCTTATTCTTTATTATTCTTTTGTTTCTTCTTCTTTTTTTTTTTATTTAATTTACTTTTACCGGATACTCGAAAAAGGGGAAAAACAGAACGATGTATTTTTTTTTGCACAATGCATTTTCTGTTATGGCTTAAATTGTTTTGTCGAGCCGTATCTGTCAAAACTCCTTCAAGAACAAAATTTGTTATTTTATTTAGTTATTCAATTTCGTTTTTTATTTTTAAACAAAATAAGTCCTCTTTTCCTAATTTCATTAGGACTCCTAACAAACACGTCAATACTCTAAGCTCTAATTTGCATTTCATGATTTTTTTTGATTTCTGTCCTATATTGATTACGTCCGATTCCCCTGTTCGACAAAAGTCCCATTTCTATACAATAATCGTATTGTAGCGGGTATAGTTTAGTGGTAAAAGTGCGATTCGTTCTATTAATCCTCTTAATAGTTAAGGGGTTCTTCAGTTTCATTCATATTCTGATCAAAAACTTTATTTCTTAAAAGGATTTCATTTGAATCCTTTACCTCTAAATGAAAGATTCGAGGAAGAATATCCATTCTCGTGATTTGTATCCAAGGGTCAATTAGAAATTTCAAATTTGGATTATGAAATTACGAAACATAATTTTTGTGAATTTGGAATTGGATCAATCTTTCCAATTGAATAAGTATAAGTAAGGGATCCATGGATAAAGATAGAAAAGTCTATTTCCAATCGTAACTAAATCTTCAATTTTTGTTTTGCATAGGGTAGATTGAAGC